GTTAATGTAGCTTAGTTATACCAAAGCAAGGTACTGAAAATCCTAGACGAGTTAAATACTCCATGAACATACAGGTTTGGTCCCAGCCTTCCTATTAGTTGTCAGTAAGATTACACATGCAAGTAACTGCGCACCAGTGAGAATGCCCTCTAAATTATCTAATCAAAAGGAGCAGGCATCAAGCGCGCTAAACAGCAGCTCTCCACGCCTTGCTAAACCACGCCCCCACGGGATACAGCAGTGACAAAACTTAAGCAATAAACGAAAGTTCGACTAAGCTATACTGAACAAAGGGTTGGTAAATTTCGTGCCAGCCACCGCGGTCATACGATTAACCCAAACTAATAAAAAACGGCGTAAAGTGTGTTTTGGAGAATCAAAAATAAAGTTAAATTTTATCTAAGCCGTAAAATGCCCTAGCTAAAACAAAATAACCCACGAAAGTGACTTTAACATTCTAAGAACACGACAATCAAGACTCAAACTGGGATTAGATACCCCACTATGCTTGGTCATAAACTCAAATGATTAATTAACAAAATCACTCGCCAGAATACTACAAGCAACAGCTTAAAATTCAAAGGACTTGGCGGTGCTTCAATCCCCTCTAGAGGAGCCTGTTCTACAATCGATAAACCCCGATAAACCTCACCACCCCTTGCTAATTCAACCTATATACCGCCATCCCCAGCAAACCCTACCAAGGTCACAAAGTAAGCACAAACATACAACATAAAAACGTTAGGTCAAGGTGTAGTCCATGGAGTGGAAAGAAATGGGCTACATTTTCTAATAACAGAACAATATCTCACCACAACCCCTATGAAATCTAGGGGCCAAAGGAGGATTTAGTAGTAAACCGAGAATAGAGAGCTCGATTGAATAAGGCCATGAAGCACGTACACACCGCCCGTCACCCTCCTCCACCTCCATATAATTATATCCCTAATCACAAGAAACACAGCACAAGAGGAGATAAGTCGTAACAAGGTAAGCATACTGGAAAGTGTGCTTGGAAAAACCAAAGTGTAGCTTAAGCCCAAAGCATCCGGCCTACACCCGGAAGACTTCACAATTGACGTGACCACTTTGAAACCAAAGCTAGCCTAACCTTCTTCACTTCCAACAAACCCACAAACCCCAACTAAAACATTCACCAACAATCACTAATAGTATAGGAGATAGAAATTTCACCCAGCGCTATAGAAAAAGTACCGCAAGGGAAAGATGAAAGAATACCTCAAAGTTCACAAAAGCAAAGCTTACCCCTTGTACCTTTTGCATAATGACTTAACTAGAATAGTCTGACAAAAAGAATTTAAGCCAGAACACCCGAAACCAAACGAGCTACTCATGAATAACTGCCTAAGAGCCAACTCATCTATGTAGCAAAATAGTGAGAAGATTCATGAGTAGAGGTGAAAAGCCTAACGAGCTTGGCGATAGCTGGTTTCTCAGAGAAGAATTTCAGTTCAACTTTAAGTTAACCTAAAGTGACCCACCAAACCTCCTGTTAACCTAAACGTTAGTCTAAAGAGGGACAGCTCTTTAGAATAGGCTACAACCTTTAGTAGAGAGTAAACAACTCCCAACTCACAGTCGGCCTAGAAGCAGCCACCAATCGAGAAAGCGTTCAAGCTCAACACATAACACACTTTAATCCCTAAACCCTGCAATAACCTCCTACCAAATAACTGAGTTGTTCTATCACTAAATAGAAGCAATACTGTTAATATAAGTAACAAGAATCTCCATTCTCCCTGCACAAGCTTATACCAGACCGGATGCCCACTGGTAATTAACAATAAAATAAAACCACTCACCCTACAAACCCATTGCTGAAAAATATTGTTAATCCAACACAGGCGTGCGCCAAGGAAAGATCGAAAGAAGTAAAAGGAACTAGGCAAAACCTAACCCCGCCTGTTTACCAAAAACATCACCTCCAGCATAACTAATATTGGAGGCACTGCCTGCCCAGTGACACACGTTTAACGGCCGCGGTATACTGACCGTGCAAAGGTAGCATAATCACTTGTCCTCTAATTAAGGACTAGAATGAACGGCCACACGAGGGTTAAACTGTCTCTTACTTCCAATCAGTGAAATTGACCTTCCCGTGAAGAGGCGGGAATATACCAATAAGACGAGAAGACCCTATGGAGCTTAAATTAACTAGCCCAAGTAAGTACATTCTACTACCCAACAAGGTATAAATAATTACTATCCCCTGAGCTAAAAATTTTGGTTGGGGTGACCTCGGAGCATAACTAAACCTCCGAATAATCCAGCTTAGACATTACTAGTCAAGGCGTCAACAAACCAAATGACCCAAATTAGCTTGATCAACGGAACAAGTTACCCTAGGGATAACAGCGCAATCCTATTATAGAGTCCATATCGACAATAGGGTTTACGACCTCGATGTTGGATCAGGACACCCCAATGGTGTAACCGCTATTAACGGTCCGTTTGTTCAACGGTTAAAGTCCTACGTGATCTGAGTTCAGACCGGAGCAATCCAGGTCGGTTTCTATCTATTTATAATTTCTCCCAGTACGAAAGGACAAGAGAAATAGAGCCAACTCAACGGAGCACTCTCAGCTTTAACAGATGATAAACTCTCAATCTAACAATTCATCCCACGCCCTCCCCAAGACAAGGGCTATATTAAGATGGCAGAGCCCGGCAATTGCATAAAACTTAAAACTTTAAACCCAGAGGTTCAACTCCTCTTCTTAATATACATGTTCGTAGCTAACCTCCTCCTACTAATTATCCCAATTATCGTAGCCATAGCCTTCTTTACATTAATTGAACGAAAAATCCTAGGCTACATACAACTCCGCAAAGGTCCCAATACCGTAGGACCACACGGCCTACTTCAACCCTTCGCCGACGCAGTAAAACTGTACATTAAAGAACCCTTACGACCCCTGGCCTCCTCCACATTACTATATATCACCGCACCAACACTGGCCCTATCCATTGCACTTACTATATGAGCTCCCCTACCAATACCGTTCCCACTAATCAACTTAAACATAGGACTCCTATTTATCCTAGCTACATCAAGCCTAGCCGTGTATTCAATTCTTTGATCAGGCTGAGCATCCAACTCCAAATATGCCTTAATTGGCGCCCTACGAGCAGTAGCCCAAACAATCTCATATGAAATTACCCTAGCCATCATTCTACTTTCAGTCCTCCTAATAAGTGGGTCATTCACCCTATCTACCCTCATCACAACCCAAGAATATCTATGACTTATTATTCCATCCTGACCCTTAACCATAATATGATTTATTTCTACCCTAGCGGAAACAAATCGAGCTCCTTTCGACCTAACAGAAGGGGAATCCGAACTAGTATCAGGTTTCAACGTGGAGTACGCCGCAGGTCCCTTTGCCCTGTTCTTCATAGCAGAATACACCAACATCATCATGATAAATGCCCTAACAACAACACTTTTCCTAGGAACATTCTACAAGTCCAACATACCAGAAACATATACAACAAATTTCACCGCTAAAACCCTCCTACTAACATCACTATTTTTATGAATTCGAGCATCATACCCACGATTCCGATATGACCAACTCATACACCTACTATGAAAAAACTTCCTCCCACTAACACTAGCACTATGTATGTGATATATTTCCCTTCCAATCCTAATATCGTATATCCCCCCGCAAGTATAGAAATATGTCTGACAAAAGAGTTACTTTGATAGAGTAAATAATGGAGGCTTAGCCCCTCCTATTTCTAGAACTGCAGGCCTTGAACCTACTCCTAAGGATTCAAAATCCATCGTGCTACCAACGTACACCTCGTTCTATAACAGTAAGGTCAGCTAAACAAGCTATCGGGCCCATACCCCGAAAATGTTGGTTTATATCCTTCCCATACTAATCAACCCCATTACCCTCTTACTAATTATAGCCACAGTCTTCACAGGAACTACATTAACAGTAGCCAGCTCACACTGACTCCTAATATGGATTGGTTTGGAGATCAATATGCTAGCTGTCATTCCAATTCTAATGAAAAACCATAAACCTCGATCAACAGAAGCAGCCACAAAATACTTTCTCACACAAGCAACAGCCTCCATACTACTTATATTTACTATTGTACTCAACGCCACAAACTCCGGACAATGAAATATCACCACTACCCACAGCCAATTTACCTCCCTCACAATCACTATCGCGCTAACAATAAAAATGGGAATAACCCCATTCCATTTCTGAGTTCCTGAGGTCACACAAGGCATTTCACTTATAGCAGGAATGCTCCTCCTAACATGACAGAAACTAGCCCCTATCTCCATCATACTTCAAATCCACCCATGAACAAATACAAACATTCTTCTATTAATTGCCCTCTTATCAATTCTAGTAGGGGGATGAGGAGGCCTAAATCAAACACAACTACGAAAAATTCTGGCCTATTCCTCCATCGCTCATATAGGCTGAATAATAGCCATTTTAACATTTTGCCCATCCCTCACAGTACTAAACTTATCGATCTACCTAGCATTGACCATCATCATATTCACTACCCTAAATCTCAACACAAGTACTACCACACTAACATTATCAAACTTGTGAAACAAGACCCCAGTAATCACTTTAACAACCATGGTTACCTTACTATCCCTCGGAGGACTCCCCCCACTTACGGGCTTCCTACCTAAATGAATAATCATCCAAGACCTATCAAAAAACAATAACACCATTATAGCTACAATCATAGCTATTATAGCACTGTTAAATCTATATTTCTACATACGACTGATTTACAGCACCTCCCTAACCCTATTTCCCACATTTAACAATACAAAAATAAAATGACAACTTCAAATCACGAATCAAACTCGACTTATACCTCCCCTAATCATTCTATCTACCTTATCCCTCCCTCTAGCACCAACCTTTTCAACCCTATACTAGAAATTTAGGTTATGCAGACCAAGAGCCTTCAAAGCCCTAAGAAAGCAAATACACGCTTAATTTCTGTGTGTAAGGGTTGCAAGAATCTATCCTACATCAACTGAATGCAAATCAATTACTTTAACTAAGCTAAACCCTCAACTAGATTGATGGGTTCCAACCCCACGAAAATTTAGTTAACAGCTAAATACCCTAATCAACTGGCTTCAATCTACTTCTCCCGCCTCTCAAGGGAAAAAAAGGCGGGAGAAGCCCCGGCAGAATTGAAGCTGCTTCTTTGAATTTGCAATTCAATATGTCAAGTCACCTCAGGGCCTGGTAAAAAGAGGAAATTCCTCTGTCTTTAGATTTACAGTCTAATGCTTAATCACTCAGCCATTCTACCTATGTTCATCAACCGATGATTCTACTCAACAAATCACAAAGATATTGGAACCCTCTACCTACTATTTGGGGCTTGAGCAGGAATAGTAGGAACAGCCCTCAGTCTTCTTATCCGAGCTGAGCTTGGTCAGCCAGGAACCTTGCTGGGGGATGATCAAATCTACAATGTAATCGTGACAGCCCACGCTTTCATTATAATTTTCTTCATAGTTATGCCCATCATAATTGGAGGCTTTGGAAACTGACTTGTGCCTTTAATGATTGGAGCCCCTGATATAGCGTTCCCACGAATGAATAATATAAGTTTTTGACTTCTTCCACCATCATTCCTACTTCTCCTTGCCTCCTCAATAGTAGAAGCAGGCGCGGGGACAGGATGAACAGTTTATCCTCCTTTAGCCGGAAATTTGGCCCACGCAGGAGCATCCGTGGACTTAACAATTTTCTCTTTACACCTAGCGGGAGTATCTTCTATCTTAGGGGCTATCAACTTTATTACTACGGCAGTAAATATGAAATCCCCAGCCATATCACAGTATCAAACCCCCTTATTTGTGTGATCCGTAATAATTACCGCTGTCCTTTTACTATTGTCTTTACCTGTTCTGGCTGCAGGAATCACAATGCTATTAACCGATCGCAACCTTAATACAACTTTCTTTGACCCTGCGGGAGGCGGTGACCCCATTCTATATCAGCACTTATTCTGGTTTTTCGGACACCCCGAAGTTTACATCTTAATTCTTCCAGGCTTTGGCATAATCTCTCATATCGTCACGTACTACTCAGGCAAAAAAGAACCCTTTGGCTATATAGGTATAGTTTGAGCTATAATGTCCATTGGTTTTCTGGGTTTTATCGTATGGGCTCACCATATATTTACTGTGGGCATAGATGTTGACACCCGAGCATACTTTACATCAGCTACTATAATTATTGCTATTCCTACTGGGGTAAAAGTTTTCAGCTGACTAGCTACACTTCATGGGGGTAATATCAAATGATCGCCCGCTATACTATGAGCTCTGGGCTTCATCTTCTTATTTACGGTAGGAGGCCTAACAGGAATCGTCCTTGCTAACTCATCACTGGACATCGTTCTCCACGACACATATTACGTAGTAGCACACTTCCACTATGTGTTGTCAATGGGGGCAGTATTTGCTATTATAGGAGGATTTGTTCATTGATTCCCTCTATTTTCAGGCTATACATTAAATGACACCTGAGCTAAAATCCACTTCGCAATTATATTTGTAGGTGTAAACATAACATTTTTCCCGCAACACTTTTTAGGTCTATCAGGAATACCCCGCCGCTACTCTGACTACCCCGATGCCTACACCATATGAAATATAATTTCGTCAATCGGATCTTTCATCTCCCTGACAGCAGTCATACTGATGATTTTTATAGTTTGAGAAGCTTTCGCCTCAAAACGAGAAATCCTAGTAGTGGAGCTAATATCAACAAACTTAGAATGACTCCACGGCTGCCCACCACCTTATCACACATTCGAAGAGCCCGCCTACGTAAAACACAGCTAAGAAAGGAAGGAATTGAACCCCCTATAATTGGTTTCAAGCCAACCACATAACCACTATGACTTTCTCCAACTAAGATATTAGTAAAATAATTACGTAACTTTGTCAGGGTTAATTCACAGGTTAAACCCCTGTATATCTTAATGGCCTGCCCAGTCCAACTAGGATTTCAAGATGCTGCCTCTCCCATTATAGAAGAACTTCTATACTTCCACGACCACACTCTGATAATTGTTTTCCTCATCAGTTCCTTGGTCCTCTACATTATCTCCCTCATACTTTCCACTAAACTCACTCACACAAGTACGGTGGATGCCCAAGAAGTAGAAACAGTATGAACCATCTTACCCGCAGTCATCCTAATTCTCATTGCCCTCCCATCCCTACGCATCCTGTACATAATAGACGAAATTACTACACCCTCCCTGACCGTTAAAACAATAGGCCACCAATGATACTGAAGCTATGAGTATACAGATTATGAAAATCTTTGCTTCGACTCATATATAATTCCTCTATTGGATCTTAAACCCGGTGATCTTCGCTTACTTGAAGTCGACAACCGAGTTGCCTTGCCCACAGAAATATCGATCCGAATACTGGTTTCCTCAGAAGATGTGCTTCACTCATGAACTGTACCTTCCCTAGGCGTAAAAACTGATGCCATCCCAGGACGCCTAAACCAAGTTACCCTAATAACTTCTCGTCCAGGTATCTACTACGGTCAATGCTCAGAAATCTGTGGTGCAAACCACAGCTTTATACCAATTGTACTTGAGTTAGTTTCCTTAAAACACTTTGAAGAGTGACTATTAACCCTATTATAATTCACCGTGAAGCTAACAAGCATTAACCTTTTAAGTTAAAGACTGAAAGTCTAAACCTTTCCACAGTGAAATGCCGCAATTAGATACATCAACATGATTCACAACAATCTCTTCCATAATCCTTGCCCTATTTGTTATTTTTCATCTAAAAGTTTCAAAACTTAATTATTCCTTAAGCCCCACATCAAAATCCCTTAGCGAACATGACCGTACTAACCCTTGAGAATCAAAATGAACGAAAATCTATTCTCCTCTTTCATTACCCCTACAATCGTAGGAATCCCTGTCGTTGTTCTCATTATCTCAACCCCCAGTATTTTCTTTCCCTCCCCTTCCCGACTCATTAATAATCGCCTTACCTCCCTACAACAATGATTAATCCAACTGATACTAAAACAACTAATAGCCACACACAACACCAAAGGACGAACCTGGGCTCTCATATTAGTTTCACTAATCCTATTTATCGGTTCTACCAACCTACTAGGCTTACTGCCCCACTCATTCACCCCAACCACACAACTATCAATAAATCTGGGCATAGCAGTTCCCCTATGAGCAGCCACAATTATTACGGGCTTCCGTCACAAAACAAAAGCAACCCTGGCCCACCTCCTACCGCAAGGCACACCTACCCCACTCATTCCTATATTAATTATCATCGAAACAGTTAGCCTTCTCATTCAACCCATAGCACTAGCCGTACGACTAACAGCCAACATCACAGCAGGCCACCTACTCATACACCTAATTGGAGGAACTGCCCTAGCACTAACCTCAATCAGCCCCACCATTTCCCTAATCACATTTATTATTCTTGTTCTGCTCACAGTCCTTGAATTCGCCGTTGCCTTAATTCAGGCCTACGTATTCACCTTGCTAGTAAGCCTTTACCTACATGATAACACTTAATGACCCACCAAACTCACGCCTACCACATAGTCAACCCTAGCCCCTGACCACTTACAGGGGCCCTATCAGCACTCCTAATAACATCCGGCCTAATCATATGATTTCACTTTAATTCAAATTCTCTCCTATCACTAGGACTATTAACTAACTTGTTAACAATATATCAATGATGACGAGATGTCGTACGAGAAGGCACCTTCCAAGGCCATCACACCGTCATTGTCCAAAAAGGCCTCCGATATGGCATAATCCTATTTATCATCTCAGAAGTATTCTTCTTCGCGGGTTTCTTCTGAGCTTTTTACCATTCAAGCCTAGCCCCTACCCCCGAACTTGGGGGCTGCTGACCCCCAACGGGCATTCACCCACTTAACCCCCTAGAAGTCCCCCTACTAAACACAGCTGTACTTCTGGCCTCAGGTGTATCTATCACCTGAGCTCACCATAGCTTAATAAAAGGTAATCGAACATTCACACTCCAAGCCTTACTTATCACCATTTTCCTAGGTATTTACTTCACACTTCTTCAAGCCTCAGAGTATTTCGAAACATCCTTTACAATTTCAGACGGGGTTTACGGATCAACGTTTTTCATAGCAACAGGCTTCCATGGCTTACATGTCATCATCGGATCCACCTTCCTCGCCACTTGTTTTCTTCGCCAAATAAAATTCCACTTTACCTCTAATCATCATTTCGGCTTCGAAGCCGCAGCCTGATATTGACACTTTGTTGATGTAGTATGACTATTCCTATACGTCTCCATCTACTGGTGAGGATCCTATTCTTTTAGTATCACCTAGTACAATTGACTTCCAATCAATCAGCTTCGGTACAACCCGAAAAAGAATAATTAACTTTCCACTAACCCTTGCAATCAACACCCTAATGGTAATAATTCTCGTAATAATTGCATTCTGATTACCACAGCTGAACGTATATACGGAAAAATATAATCCCTACGAATGCGGATTTGACCCCATAGGGTCCGCCCGCCTACCCTTCTCCATAAAATTTTTTCTGGTAGCGATTACATTTCTCCTTTTCGACCTAGAAATTGCCCTCCTCCTTCCACTCCCCTGAGCGACCCAAACAAATAATCTAAAACTTACACTAACAACAGCCCTCGCGTTAATCTCTATTCTAGCTGCAGGCCTCGCCTATGAATGGTTTCAAAAAGGACTTGAATGAGAAGAGTAACATTGATAATTAGTTTAAGATAAAACAAATGATTTCGACTCATTAAATTATGAATTTACATAATTATCATATGCCCTCAATCTCCACCAACATTATCCTAGCCTTTACCATTGCCCTAACAGGGATACTAGTATTCCGCTCACATCTAATGTCCTCCCTACTATGCCTAGAAGGCATAATACTGTCCATATTCATCTTAAGTATTCTTCTCATTATAAATATACACTACACGGTATCTTTCATTATACCAATTCTCCTGCTGGTACTTGCAGCCTGTGAAGCAGCCATCGGTCTAGCCCTATTAGTGATAGTATCCAACACCTACGGCTTAGATCATGTTCAAAATCTCAACCTCCTTCAATGCTAAAAATTATTATCCCAACAATTATGCTACTACCAGTAACATGGTATTCTACCAACCCTATAATCTGAATCAACATCACCCTTCACAGCCTAACAATCAGTCTTACAAGCCTGTCTTTCCTTAATCAAACTGACGGTAACAGCAACAATTTCTCGTCAACCTTCTTTTCCGACCCATTATCATCACCCCTCCTAATCCTAACAATATGGTTGCTCCCCCTCACAATTATAGCAAGCCAATATCACCTCACAAAAGAACCCTCACAGCGAAAAAAACACTTCCTCTTCACCCTAATTTCCCTTCAACTATTCCTAATCATAACATTCACGGCCACCGAACTAATTATATTCTACATTCTATTTGAATCTACATTAATTCCTACTCTTATTATTATTACCCGATGAGGAAACCAAACAGAACGACTAAACGCAGGCCTATACTTCCTATTCTATACTCTTGTTGGGTCCTTACCATTACTCGTAGCACTGTCCTCCATCCAAAATTATATAGGCACACTAAACCTCTTTATAGTAACCTATTGATCCCAAGAACTACCCAACTCATGATCCAACAGCCTAATATGAATAGCATGCATTATAGCCTTTATAATCAAAATACCCTTATACGGTCTTCACCTATGATTACCCAAAGCTCACGTAGAGGCTCCCATTGCCGGGTCTATAATCCTCGCAGCCATCCTTCTAAAATTAGGAGGGTATGGAATAATACGCATTACCATAATTCTTAACCCCCTAACAAAATTTATAGCGTACCCATTCCTTATAGTGTGCCTATGAGGGATAGTTATAACAAGCTTAATCTGCCTACGACAAACAGACTTAAAATCACTTATTGCTTACTCATCAGTAAGCCACATAGCATTAGTAATTGTAGCCATTCTTATTCAGACACCATGAAGCTTTATAGGGGCAACAGCCTTAATAGTTGCACACGGCCTCACATCATCGATACTATTCTGTCTTGCCAACTCAAACTATGAACGTGTCCATAGCCGAACAATACTCTTGGCACGAGGCCTTCAATCTCTACTTCCACTAATAAGCACCTGATGACTTCTCGCCAGCCTGACCAACCTAGCTTTACCACCATCTATTAACTTAATCGGCGAACTATTCATTACCATAGCAACTTTCTCATGGTCTAATGTAACAATTATCCTGACGGGCCTAAATATACTAATCACTGCCACCTACTCATTATACATATTAACAATAACCCAACGAGGCAAGTCCCCGTACCACACACATAACTTTAACCCCTCCCTCACGCGAGAAAATACCCTAATATCTATACATATTCTCCCTCTTCTTCTCCTCACCCTAAACCCCAAAATCCTCATAGGACCTACATACTGTAGATGTAGTTTAAACAAAACGCTAAACTGTGAATTTAGATATAGGAGCTTAAGACCCCTTATCTACCGAGAGAGAATGTAAGAACTGCTAACTCTACACACCATATATAAAAATGTGGCTCCCTCAACTTTTAAAGGATGGGAGCCATCCGTTGGCCTTAGGAGTCAAAAAATTGGTGCAACTCCAAATAAAAGTAATTAACCTATTTCCCTCCCTCACTCTAATTACACTAATAATCCTAACGTACCCTATCATGACAAACCTTATGAATATTCACAAAAGTACCCCCTATACACTCCACGTAAAACTGACAACTGCTTACGCCTTCCTTGCCAGCCTCATTCCAGCCACACTATTTATTTTTTCACAGCAGGAGGCAATCGTATCTAACTGACACTGAATAACCATCCAAACCCTAAAACTAACTATTAGCCTGAAAATAGATTACTTCTCGGTAATATTCATCCCAGTAGCATTACTCGTCACCTGATCTATTATAGAATTCTCAACATGATATATACAATCAGACCCAAACCTTAATCTATTCTTTAAGTATCTCCTCTTATTTCTAATTACTATACTAATCCTAGTAACCGCCAACAACTTATTCCAACTGTTCATCGGCTGAGAAGGCGTTGGCATCATATCCTTCCTTTTAATCAGCTGATGGTACGGACGAGCCGATGCAAACACAGCAGCCCTCCAAGCCATCATTTACAACCGCATTGGAGATATTGCATTTATCTTGTCCATAGCATGATTCTTAGTCTACTCAAACACCTGAGAGTTCCAACAGATATTTATACTCAACCACAACCCAAACCTAATCCCATTGCTAGGTTTACTCCTTGCAGCCACCGGAAAATCCGCTCAATTCGGACTTCACCCATGACTACCATCAGCGATAGAAGGCCCTACCCCAGTCTCAGCCCTACTTCACTCCAGCACGATAGTCGTAGCAGGAATTTTCCTCTTAATCCGATTCCACCCTATAATGGAGACCAATAGCACTGCCCAAACCCTTATACTATGCTTAGGCAGCATTACCACACTGTTCACGGCAATCTGTGCTCTCACACAAAATGATATCAAAAAAATTGTAGCCTTCTCCACCTCAAGCCAGCTAGGCTTGATAATGGTCACTCTAGGTATCAACCAACCCCATCTAGCTTTCCTCCACATCTGCAATCACGCCTTCTTTAAAGCCATACTATTTATATGCTCCGGCTCTATTATCCATAATCTAAACAACGAACAAGATGTTCGAAAAATGGGAGGCCTACTCAAAGCCATACCCTTCACAGCCTCCTCCCTCATCATCGGAAGCCTAGCACTTACGGGCATGCCCTTTTTAACAGGCTTCTACTCAAAAGACCTCATCATCGAATCCATAAATACATCTAATGCCAACGCCTGAGCCCTAACAATCACACTCATTGCAACTTCCCTAACTGCTGTTTACAGCACACGAATCATCTTTTATACACTAATAAAACAACCACGATTTACAGCTTTATCCACAATCAACGAAAACAACCCTTTACTAATTAATTCAATTAAACGCCTGGCGATCGGCAGCATCTTCGCCGGATTCCTCCTATCTAACAATGTTCTTCCCCTAACCACCCCTCAATTAACAATGCCTGCCCATCTAAAGATAATAGCCCTAATTGTAACTATTCTAGGATTTATCCTAGCGATAGAACTAAACCTTATAACAAATAATCTAAAACTTAAAGCACCTTCCAAAACACTCAAATTCTCAAACATACTAGGATTCTTCCCAACAATCACCCATCGCTCGACCCCTCTACATAACCTTACCATAGGCCAAAACACAGCATCCCTCCTACTAGACCTAATCTGATTGGAAAAAAGCATACCAAAAGATATATCCCAACTACAATTAGCATTCTCCAAAACCATTTCAAACCAAAAAGGCCTAATCAAGCTATACTTCCTGTCTTCCCTCATATCAACATTCCTAGCTCTTCTACTAATCATATAACCCTTGTTCGAATAATTTCGATAACAATCAGCACACTAACAAATAAAGATCATCCCGCAACAACCATAAATCAACTAACATGATTATAAAGAGCCGCTACCCCTAAAGAATCCTCACGAACAACACCGACCTCTTTACCCACAAAAGCAACCCAATCCTCCAAATCATCAAAACCAACTACCACCTCAAAACTATCCTGCCCCATCACTCACACCACTACCAACAACTCTATAATTAATCCCACCAACAACGACCCCCAAACAACAACACTAGAGCCCCATGTCTCTGGGTATTCCTCAGTAGCTATAGCCGTAGTGTAGCCAAACACCACCAGCATACCCCCTAAATAAACTAAAAACACCATCAAACCCACAAAAGAACCCCCAAAACCTATAACAATTATACACCCTACAGCCCCACTAATAACAAGCCCAACACCCCCATAAATAGGAGAAGGCTTTGACGAAAAACTCATAAAACCCAATACAAAGACAACACTTAACAGGAATATTATATAAATCATAGTTTCTACATGGAATCTAAACCATGACCAATGACATGAAAAATCATCGTTGTACTTCAACTACAAAAACACAAATGACCAACATTCGAAAAAACCACCCCCTCCTAAAAATTATCAACAACTCACTTATTGATCTCCCCACACCACCTAACATTTCTTCTTTATGAAACTTCGGCTCCCTACTGGGAGCTTGCTTAACCATCCAGATTATCACGGGCCTGTTCCTGGCCATACACTACACAGCAGATACAACAACTGCATTCTCCTCCGTAACCCACATCTGCCGAGACGTCAATTACGGCTGAACCATCCGCTACCTCCACGCTAATGGAGCATCCGTATTCTTCCTATGCCTATTCATCCACGTGGGCCGCGGCCTGTACTATGGTTCCTTTACTCTACTGGAGACCTGAAACGTCGGTATCATCCTACTGTTCTCAGTAATGGCCACAGCCTTCATAGGCTACGTCCTCCCATGAGGACAAATATCCTTCTGAGGTGCTACAGTAATCACAAACTTACTCTCAGCAATCCCCTATATCGGCACTGATCTCGTGGAATGAATCTGAGGTGGCTTCTCCGTTAGTAAGGCCACTCTTACCCGATTCTTCGCACTCCATTTTGTCCTGCCCTTTGTTATTTTAGCCCTAGTTATAATTCACCTCCTCTTCCTACACGAAACAGGGTCCAACAACCCACTAGGCACATCCTCAAACTCTGATAAAATCCCATTCCACCCCTACTACACTACTAAAGATTTTCTAGGACTTCTACTTCTTATTCTACTTCTCATGGTACTCACGCTCTTCTACCCAGACCTACTAGGAGACCCTGACAACTACTCCCCAGCAAACCCCCTCAATACACCACCTCATATCAAACCGGAATGATATTTCCTATTTGCCTACGCTATTCTACGATCTATCCCCAACAAACTTGGAGGTGTAATAGCCCTAATCCTATCTATCCTAATTCTAGCAATTATTCCTCTCCTTCAACCTAACAAACAACAAACTATAATATTCCGCCCCCTAAGCCAGTTCTTATTCTGAATCCTGGTAGCAGACTTGCTCACCCTTACATGAATTGGAGGGCAACCCGTAGAAGACCCCTTCATTACCATCGGACAAGTGGCATCCATTCTGTACTTCTTACTCATAGTCCTCATTATACCAACAACATGTCTCATCGAAAACAAAATATTAAAATGAAGAGCCCTTGTAGTATACTTATTACCCCGGCCTTGTAAGCCGAAGATGGAGCATTGCTCCCCAGGGCAACCTCAAGGAAGAAGTGTCACACCTCACCCTCAGCACCCAAAGCTAAGATTCTACATAAACTATTCCTTGCCAAATTACTACCCAACTACACTCCTATAAATGCCCTATCTATGTAGCTCGAGCATTGTATGCCCCCCCTCATACAACAGACTACAGTCTCCCCCGCAGGAAGCCGTTCCCCCCCCTCTATGTATATCGTGCATAAAGCTCTTGTCCACATGCATATAAGCAGGTACATACTTATTCATACAGTACATAGGACATCTATATGTATTATCCACATCAAACTCTCTACCCCACGAATATTCTCGGGTAATTGTATCCCTTGATTTTACATGAGTACATAATTCCTATTGGTCGGACATAAAACATTGATTTATTAATCGAACACTTGCGCATCAAGTTTCGTAATCCTCGTCAACACGGATATCCCCTTCCACCGTTACTAGGGTCTCTACCATCCTCCGTGAAACCAGCAACCCGCCCGCATAATGCCCCTCTTCTCGCTCCGGGCCCATAAAACTTGGGGGTGACTAAACTGAAACTATACCTGGCATCTGGTTCTTACTTCAGGGCCATATCAATATACCCGCCCACTCGTTCCCCTTAAATAAGACATCTCGATGGATTAGTTACTAGATAACCCGTGATTAGTCATAACTGAACTGTCAGGCCTCTGGTATCTTTTAATTTTCGGGGGATGCAGGGACTCACCATGGCCTACGCCGAAAACCGGCCGGCCTGCGCCCAGACCATTGATTGTAGCTGGACTTAACATGTACATTCTTTACCCTCATAATTATCACAAGGTGGCTATTTAATTCATGCTCGAAGGACATAATCAATTTTAACACACATATGCGCGTGCACCGACACGCGTGTATTTGTACGTGAACTCACATCTACGCCCACATGTCAGTGTTGCGCGCGCGTATACACGTATACACGTATACACGTATACACGTATACACGTATACACGTATACACGTATACACGTATACACGTATACACGTATACACGTATACACGTATACACGTATACACGTATACACGTATACACGTATACACGTATACACGTATACACGTATACACGTATACACGTATACACGTATACACGTATACACGTATACACGTATACACGTATACACGTATACACGTATACACGTATACACGCATGCGTTATTATATACCCAGTATCCAAGACAAACCCCCCTACCCCCCATCCTAGCCTTCACAGATTCTTGGTACTCTGCTCTTGCCAAACCCCAAAAACAAGAACTTCCCGCACTGTTACTTAACTAGAACTTTGCAGATACTTATAACTTTGCCTGACTTCGATAAACCAATAGAAAAAAATTCACTCTATGTAAGGTGCCAATAATTTACGCTGATACCAGCGTAGTAGTTTAACCCATCCGTTTCCAAAAGAATCACTTCTAATCCAGTTACAAATTTAATAATTTCCTTAACCAAAAACAACAATTATTTTACCCCAGTCTTAGACCTGCACATCCCAACACCTACTCTTTACCCAAATCCTAAATCTAA